ATAAACATTATTTGTTCAGTTACCAGGAATTAACTTATTAGTAACTATAGTTAATTATTAATTAATTTATAAATAWATTAATGTCAATGTACAATTAGTATTCTCCCTACTATGTATAAACATTATTTGTTCAGTTACCAGGAATTAACTTATTAGTAACTATAGTTAATTATTAATTAATTTATAAATAAATTAATGTCAATGTACAATTAGTATTCTCCCTACTATGTATAAACATTATTTGTTCAGTTACCAGGAATTAACTTATTAGTAACTATAGTTAATTATTAATTAATTTATAAATAWATTAATGTCAATGTACAATTAGTATTCTCCCTACTATGTATAAACATTATTTGTTCAGTTACCAGGAATTAACTTATTAGTAACTATAGTTAATTATTAATTAATTTATAAATAAATTAATGTCAATGTACAATTAGTATTCTCCCTACTATGTATAAACATTATTTGTTCAGTTACCAGGAATTAACTTATTAGTAACTATTTTTGTATATTTACTTATATATAAGTTTTATTCTTGCTTTTCTATTAATTTTTTAAATTAATTATATGTTTTTCTATTTAATTTATATTTTTTTCAGTAATAAATATTATTAATTAATTTTATTTTTAGTTAGAGATTTAATTATACTAGATTAAAATTGTGCCAGCATTCGCGGTTACACAATTTATTAAAATTAATGATATTAGGTTTTAATAATATAATTTATGGGGAATATATTTTTCAGTTTAGGTGGAATTTACTTTATTAATTATCTCCTTTATTTAATTTTTAACAATTTTAATTTATTAAACTAGGATTAGATACCCTATTATTTTTCATGAAATTTATATCCTGAATATTATCAGCTATGTACTGTTAAACTCAAAGAATTTGGCGGTTATTTATTTTCTCAGAGGAACTTGGTTTTTAATTGATAAACCACGATAAATTTTACTTAGTAGTTATTTGTATATCTCTATACTATGGAATGTTTTAAAAAAATATTTTCTTTATTTATATTTAAAATTATATTAGGTCAAGGTGCAGTTTTTATTAAGTGAATTTGAGTTACATTAATTTTATATACAATGGATAAATTATTTATTATAATATTTAAAATAGAATTTGATAGTAAATTTGATTAATTTTTTTTATTGAATTTTACACTAAATTATGTACATATTGCCCGTCACTCTCATTTAAGTTGAGATAAGTCGTAACAAAGTAATTTTACTGGAAAGTGAAGTTAGAAAGTTTTTAATAAGGTAGCTTATATAAAGTTAATTATTTACATTAATTAGAAAATTAATTTAATTTCTTATTAATATATAATGAATATAGTTTTTTAATTTAAGTTAAATTAAGTATTATAAGAAATATTATATTTTATTTTCCTAAGGGTCTTTATTATATATTTGTTAAAAAATTTTTAAGTACCTTTTGTATCAGGGTGATTTAATTTTTTAAATATATATTTTTTTCCCGAAATAAATGGGTCAATGAGATTTTTATTTTATTTATTTCATAAAGTAAATTAATTTTCTTATTGTAGATATATTCTATCCGACTTTTGTTATATCTGGTTTTTTAAGATTAAATTTAATTTTATATTTTTTATTTAAAAATTTTATTTTATAAGGGATAATCTTTATAAATTTATATAATTTATTTGGTTTTATTTTTAATAGTTTTTAAATTATATATTGAGTTATTAATATATTAAATTARTTTTATAATAATTTTATTTAATTTATAATTTTATTAAGAATATTTATTTATTAATTATTTATTTTAAATTTTGATTTAATTAGTAAAATGTTAAATTAATATTTTATGAATTCAACAAATGTAATTTTCAACTGTTTAACAAAAACATTTCTTTTAGTTATTATTAAAAGTATATTCTGCCCTATGAAAATTTAAATGGCTGCAGTATTTTAACTGTACAAAGGTAGCATAATAATTAGTCTTTTAATTGAGGACTGGAATGAAAGATTAAATGAGAAATTTATTTTATTATTTTTAATTTTTAAATTTTATTTTTAAGTAAAAAAGCTTAATTTTTCTTTTGGGACGAAAAGACCCTATAGAACTTTATTATAATTAATTTAATTTAAATAATTTTTTATAATTAATTTATTTATAATTTTGTTGGGGTGACAGATAAAACAAACTTTATTTTTATATTTCATTTATTTGTGACTATTRTGATTTAAACTTTAATTATAAGACTAAGTTACCTTAGGGATAACAGCGTAATTTTTATGGGGAGTTCATATCTATATAAAAGTTTGCGACCTCGATGTTGAATTAAGATTAATTAATGAGGAAGTATTTGTTTATATTAAGTCTGTTCGACTTTTAAATTCTTACATGATTTGAGTTCAAACCGGTGTAAGCCAGGTTGGTTTCTATCTTAAATCTTATTAATATAATTTAGTACGAAAGGACCAGTTATTATATTATTAATATTTATTTTTAATATAGTAAGTTGGCAGAATAATGTATTAAATTTAGAATTTAATCAAGTAGAAAAATATTACACTTATTAATTTATTATATTACTTGTATAGTTTTGTTAATTCTAGTTCTTGTATCCGTTGGTTTTTTCACTTTATTGGAACGTAAAGTTATAGGGTACATACATATTCGTAAGGGCCCTAATAAGGTTGGYATTTTAGGAATTTTACAGCCTTTTAGAGATGGAATAAAATTATTTTTAAAGGAACAGTTTTATCCAAAGAATTCTAATTTTTTTATTTATTATATTTGTCCTGTTTTAAGTTTAATTCAATCTTTATTTATTTGACTTTTATTTCCTTATTATGGTAATACTGTTAATTTTCATTACGGTTTTTTATTTTTTTTATGTGTATCCAGTTTAGGAATTTATGGATTAATTATTTGTGGTTGATCATCAAATAGTATTTATTCCATATTAGGGTGTATACGTAGAGTTTCTCAGGCTATTTCGTATGAAGTTTCTCTCTCTATAATTTTATTAAGTTACTTTTTATTATGCGAAAGTTATAATTTAACTAGTTTTGAAAGTATACAATATATAAATTGATTTATTTTTTTTTCTTTCCCAATATTCTTTTGTTGAATTTCTTGTAGATTAGCTGAAACTAATCGAGCCCCCTTTGATTTTTCTGAGGGTGAAAGAGAATTAGTTTCAGGGTTTAATGTGGAATATGGTTCTGGTGGCTTTGCCTTATTATTTATTTCTGAATATTCAAGAATTATTTTTATGAGAATAATTTCTTGTTTAATTTTTTTAGGTGGAAATTTTTCTTCTTTTATTTTTTTTTTAAAAATTATTTTTTTTTGCTTCTTATTTATTTGGGTTCGTTGTTCTCTACCTCGATATCGTTATGACAAACTTATGTATTTAGCATGAAAGTGTTATTTACCAATTTCCTTAAATTATATTTTTTTCTTTGTTTTTTTGAGGGTTATATTTTTATATCATTCTTTTTTGTAAAGACATTAAATAAGTATCTTTATTATACTTTCAAAGTATACGCTTTATTATAAGCTAAACGCCTATTTGATAATTTTGTCTCACATCTTTGTTGTTAAAGGTCTTAATACAAAGTAAAAAAAATAAGTAATAGTTAAGATTACTCCTGTGTTAGTGTATGGYAATTCTACAGGGCGTGCCCCAATTCATGTTAATAAAACAACTATAACAACAAATATTCAGTATAAATATTGATTTAGGGGGTATATAGAAATTCTCTTAAACTTTATTTTTATTGAAAAAGGTAAGATTATAAGAATTATGATTGAACAAAATAGTGCAATAACACCACCTAATTTGTTAGGGATTGATCGAAGAATAGCATAAGCAAATAAAAAATATCATTCTGGTTGAATATGAATTGGTGTTACTATTGGGTTAGCATTAATAAAATTATCAGGGTCAGATAGTATGTATGGTCTATTAAGATTAATAAATAATAAAGCAATTATAATTGCTATAACTCCTATAATATCTTTAATTGAAAAATATGGGTGGAAAGGAATTTTATCAATATTAGAATTTACACCAATTGGGTTATTGGAACCAGTTAAGTGTAAGAAAAAAATATGAATAATTGTTATTATTAAAATAACAAATGGTATCAAGAAATGTAAACTAAAAAATCGTGATAAAGTTGCGTTATCAACTGCGAATCCTCCCCAAATTCAGTTTACTATTATAYCTCCAATATAAGGGATAGCTGATAATAGGTTTGTAATAACTGTTGCTCCTCAAAATGATATTTGTCCTCAAGGTAAAACGTAACCTAGGAAAGCTGTTGCTATTGTTAATAATATTAAAATAACTCCTAAAATTCATGTTTTAGTATATTTATAAGATCCATAGTATACTCCTCGTCCAGTATGAATATATAAACAAATAAAGAATAATGATGCTCCATTTGAATGTAATGTTCGCATAAACCACCCATAATTAACATTTCGAGTAATATGATTAACTGTATCAAAAGCTATTTTGATATCTGCTGTGTAGTGTATTGATAGTAAAATTCCAGATAAAATCTGAATGGTTAAACATATACCTAATAATACTCCAAAATTTCATCATATAGATAGGTTAATTGGAGCAGGTAAATCAATAATAGAATAATTAACAATTTTAATTAGTTGATTTGTTTTTCGTATAGGCTTATTCATTAATTAGATCGTAGAGGTCCTTTATGATGTTTTACTATTTTAGTAACTGAAATTATAGTTAACAATAAATATAATACTAGTATTATGGTTATTAATATTGATTTCTTATTATAAATTTTTGTTAGTGATAAGTTTAAGTTTTTAGTTTCTATAATTTCTTGTAGTTCATTGATTTGATTCTGAATTATTATTTCATCTTGAATTATAATTATAATCATAATAATTATAGTTATATTAATCTTTAATTTAAATTTTTCATTAGATGCAATTCTTCTTATATATATGAATATAATAAGTAACCCTCCAATTATTATTATGAACGTAATTATAGTAAATCAAGATGATGATAAAATTTTATTTATAATAGCAATAATTGTAATTGTTTGTAATATTAATATAAACCCTATTGATATAGGGTGGTTTATAATTACTATAAATGATGAAACAATTATTGTTATCTTAAGTAGAATAAATTTGATTTCAGCTAATAGTTTAATAAAAATTTAATTTTTGGGGAATTATGATGTAAGTAATTTTACTTTGCTGATGTTTTAAAAGATATAAAATCTTATTCTTGACTTACAAAGTCATTATTTTATTTAAAATACTAAAACTAATGAATTTTTTTTTTATATACATATTTTTTATAGGATTATTTAGCTTAATTATAATTCGTAAACATATTTTATTATGTTTAATTAGAATAGAGTTTGTTGTTCTTTCTCTGTTAATATTAGTTATATTATTTTGTTTAATAAGAAATTATATATTCTATATATATTTAATTATAATAACTTTTTATGTTTGTGAAGGGGTTTTAGGATTAAGAGTACTTGTTTATATAATTCGTTGTCATGGAAATGACTTTTTAATAAGAATATTTTTATGATAAAAATATTTTTTTACATAATTTTTATGTTCCCCTTTTTTAAAAAAGTTTCTTTTAATTTGTTTCAATTTTTAACATTGTTTTTAATACTTTTAACTATTTTATTAACTAAGTTTTCTTTTTTTAGTTCTATTTCTTATGGTTATGGGTTAGATTATTATTCTTATGGTTTGATTATTTTAAGATTACTAATTTCTTGTTTAATAATTATTTCTAGAAAGCATATTAATAAATCCTTTTTAAGTATTTTATTTTTGTTAGTAATTTTAGTTTTATGTTTATGTCTTGTGTTTATTTTTAGATCTATAAATATAYTAATTATATATTTTTTCTTTGAATTTAGATTAGTTCCTTTATTAATATTAATTTATATTTGAGGATATCAACCAGAACGACTTATTTCAGGTTTATATTTATTTTTTTATACTTTATTTGCTTCTTTACCTTTCTTATTAATTATTATTTACTTAATAACAAATAGAATAACATTTTATTTTAATATAAATTATTATATCCCTTATAGATTTATTATTTATATATTTATTATTTTTGCTTTTATAGTAAAATTACCTATATTTATGGTTCATTTCTGGCTGCCAAAGGCTCATGTTCAAGCTCCTGTTGCAGGTTCAATAATTTTAGCTGGCTTACTTCTTAAAATTGGAGGTTATGGTATTATTCGTTTTATAAATTTATTTGAATTACTTTTTTTTGATTATGGTTATATTTGGTATTCTTTATCAATTGTAGGGTGTATTCAAGTTAGATTAGTTTGTTTAACACAGGGAGATGTTAAATGTTTAATTGCTTATTCTTCTGTAGCACATATAAGTATATGTATAATTGGTTTATTAACCATGAGTAAGTGGGGAATATTAGGTTCTTATTTTATAATAATTTCTCATGGTCTTTGTTCTTCTGGTTTATTTTGTTTGGCAAATTTTTCTTATGAACGTTATATAAGTCGAAGATTTTTTTTAAACAGGGGGCTTATTAATTTAATACCAAGTATATCATTTATATGATTTATTTTTTGTGTTTTTAACATGAGATGTCCTCCTAGAATAAATTTTATTAGAGAAATTTTTATTATTAATAGAATAATATTTTATTGATCTAACTCTTTTTTATATTTTATTTTTATTTCTTTTTTTTCAGCTTGTTTTAGTTATTTTTTATATAGATATATACAACATGGAACTCCACATTTTTTTTACTCTTTTAATATTGGGTTGACTCGAGAGTTTTTATTAATATTAATTCACTTAGTACCTCTAATTCTAATAGTTTTATCTTTAAACTTTTTTTGTTAAACTAAAATAGTTTAAATTAAAATAAAGAATTGTGGGTTCTTGGAACCTTCAACAGGTTTTAGTTTGTTAAAATTAAATTTTTATTTATATTGATTTTATATTATTCTTTCTTTTTTTTTTTTTTTTTTTTTTTTTTCTTTATTATTTCTAGTTAATAGTTATTCTATTTTTATGGAATGAGAAATCTTAAATTTGAATTCTTTTGGAGTCTTTTATTTATTAATTTTTGATTGAATTTCTTTAATATTTATTTCTGTAGTCTTATTTATTTCTGCTATAGTAATTTTGTATAGTTCTGATTATATAGGTGCATACTCTTATTCTAGAAATCGATTTATTTTTTTAGTTCTTYTATTTGTTTTAAGTATAGTTTTGATAGTTTTAAGTCCAAATATATTAAGAATTTTGTTAGGTTGGGACGGTTTAGGTATAGTTTCATATTGTTTAGTTATTTATTATAATTCTATAAAAAGTTATTTATCAGGAATGATCACTTGTTTAACAAATCGTTTGGGGGATATTGGATTATTAATTTGTATTTGTTGGTTAATATCTTATGGTAGTTGACATTTTATATTTTATTTAAATTTTTATAATTCTTATATTTTTTATATATTAATTTTTAGTTCATTTACTAAAAGAGCTCAAATTCCCTTTTCTTCATGACTTCCTGCAGCTATAGCTGCCCCTACACCAGTTTCTTCTTTAGTTCATTCTTCAACTTTAGTAACTGCCGGTGTTTATTTATTAATTCGTTTTTTTAATCAGTTTCATTTTGATAATATTTTAATATTATTTATTAGTTTAATAACTATATTTATATCTTCTTTTTGTGCTAATTATGAATTTGACTTAAAAAAGATTATTGCTTTATCAACTTTAAGACAATTAGGATTAATAATAAGATCTTTATTTTTAGGTTTGGTAAATTTATCTTTTTATCATTTGATAACTCATGCTGTTTTTAAATCATTACTTTTTCTTTGTGCGGGTATTATGATTTATTATATAAATAATAATCAAGATATTCGTATGATAGGTGCCGTTAGAAACCTATTACCTTTTACTTCTGCATGTTTTAATATTTCTTCTTTAGCTTTATGTGGTTTACCTTTTCTCTCTGGGTTTTATTCTAAGGACTTAATTATTGAATTAATAATAATGAATTTTTTAAATTTTTTTGTTTTTGGTTTTTTTTATATTTGTTTAGGAATAACAGCTTGTTATAGAATTCGTTTAGTTTATTATTCTTTAATTTTTAAGTATAAAAATTTTTCGATATGTTTAATATTTGAGGGATATACTTTAATAAATTATAGAATTTTTTTTTTAAGTTTATTTTCTGTATTTTTTGGTTGTTTAATAATGTGGTTAATTAATTTAGATATAATTTTTATTATTATTCCTTTCTATTTAAAGATTTGTTCTATTTTATTTGTTTTGATAGGGATTTTAGTAGGTATTGAATTATTTTTAATAAAATCTTTATTATTAGGTATTTTTTTTTATTTATTTTCTAATATGTGATTTATATATAGATATTTTAATTTTTTATATTTAGTTTTTTATAAATTTTGTAATAGTTACAATAATTTTTTAAATTGAGGGGAATATTATGGTCCTATAGGTATTTCTTTCTATTTTCTTAAGTTTTCTAATTTATTTCAGTATTACATATTTGGTAATATAAAAATTTTTTTATTAAGATTTATAGTTTGATTTATTATTTTTATTTATTTTAATAGCTTAATTTTTGAGAGTTTTATATTGAAGATATGAAGGTGGAAGAATTTTCCTTAAAGTATAATTCACAAGACTGACAAATCTTTTTTTTTAATGAAAATAAAATGTTTTATAAACTATGTGAATTAAGAGTTTAACGGATTTAAACCGCTTAAAAAATTAGTTAGCAGCTATTTTTTATCATTAACTCTTTTAATCGGAATACTAATTCATTTTTTTTATTAACAATAAAATACCTCTAATTTGGTTTCAACTAAGAATATATAACACGGGAGGAATTCTTCCTATTTTTAGGTCGAAACTAAATGTAAATTTTACTTCTTTGTTAAGATTAGTTGTTAAACACCTTTTGAATGCAAATCAAATATTATAATTAAATATAATCCTTAATTAGTTCATTTAAGTATTCCATTTAYTCATTCATGATATARCCCTAAAATTAAGATTAAAATAAATAGTATAGATGTAATTATTCATGGCATTACTATTGATCTTTTTAATGCAAGTGTTATGGGTAATACAATAATAATTTCGATATCAAAAATTAAGAAGATTACTGCAATTAAAAAGAAGTGAATAGAAAATGGTATTCGTTTAAATGTCATTGGGTTAAATCCACATTCGAATGGAGTTGATTTTTGTCAGTCTATAATTGTTTTTTTTCTTAATATAAGTATTATAATTAGTATAATTATTATAAGTAACAGGATAATTATTAAGTGTTTTAGTAATAAATTAATTATTTATTTTCTTATGAAACTTTTAAGTTGGAAGCTTAATATACTTATTATATTAAATAAATAGTTTCCTCATCAATAAATCGTTATATATAGGAATAGTCATACTACATCAACAAAGTGTCAATATCAAGCTGATGCTTCAAATCCTACATGATGTATTTTAGAAAAATGTAGGTTTCTATTACGTAAATTTGTAATTAAAATAAATGTTGTTCCGATAATTACATGAATTCCGTGGAATCCAGTAGCTAAAAAAAAGGTTGCACCGTAAACTGAGTCAGCAATTGTAAATGTTGCTTCAATATATTCATATAATTGTAGTATTGAAAAATACAATCCCAATCCAATAGTTAATCATATAGCTTGATTTATTTTTGAATATCTTTTTTTTAATAAAGCATTATGTGCTCAAGTAATTGTGATTCCTGATCTTAATAAAATTATTGTATTTAATAGTGGGATATTAATTGGGTTAAAAGATAAAATTCCTATGGGYGGTCATATTATACCAATTTCTATTGTTGGTGCTAAACTTCTATGGAAGAATGATCAAAAAAATCTTAAAAAAAAAAAAATTTCTGATAAAATAAATAATAATATACCCATCTTTATTGAAATTACTACTTTTTTAGTGTGTAATCCTTGAAATGTTGCTTCTCGAGTTACATCTCGTCATCATTGAATTATTGTTAATATAATAATTAATAGCCCCATTATTATAGTTTTTGCAGTGTATATTCTAAATCATATTGTAAATCCAATTAATGTTGTTATTAATCCGATTGATCCTGTAATAGGTCATGGTCTTTTATCTACTAAGTGGAAAGGGTGATTATTCATTACTAAATTTCTCTTGAATATAAGGTTATTAATGTTATAAATACATATGATTGAATTATAGCTACTGCTAGTTCAAAAATTATTAATCTAATAAAGATAATTATTAGTGATCATATTATAATTATTGATGAGTTATTTCCTAATAAAGTTATTAATAAGTGTCCTGCAATTATATTTGCTGTTAATCGTACAGCTAATGATCCAGGTCGCATAATATTTCTAATTGTTTCAATAATAACTATGAACGGCATTAAGATACCAGGTGTGCTAGTGGGAACTAAGTGACAGAATATTAAATTTGTTTTGTTAATTCATCCAAATAGTATTAATGCTACTCATATAGGAAGTGCTATTGTTAATGAAAATGTTAAGTGTGATGACGATGTAAATAGATATGGGGCTAAACCTATTATATTATTAAATATAATAATAATGAATAGTGTAATTATAATTAAATTTACTCCTTTATATTTTAATAATATAGATATTTCTTTATTCAGTGTTTTTACTAATAATTTGAATATTATTGACGTTTTATTTTGTAAGATTCATATTTTAATTGGTAATAGTATTAAGAAGATAAATGTTCTAATTCAATTTATTGAAAGTATTCCTGTACAGGGATCAAATGTGGAGAATAAATTTGTTATCATATTCAATTAAAATTTTTAATTTTTTTTTCTCTTTTGTTATAAAATATTTTATTAAGATTAAAGTATAATATTTGTATACATATAATTATGGCTAATAAATAAATAGATATTAAAAAAGTTCATCATATAGGTGCTATTTGAGGCAATAAAGATTACTATTGAAAGTATTTTTTTCTTGACAAGCAAATGTTTTATTAAACTAAATCTTTTTCATTAAGAGTATTTGCTAATATACTATATTTTAGTTTAAGAGACCAATTCTTGCATTTAAGAAACTTAATGAATAATTTTTAATTCAGTTGGTAAATGTTTTTATATTAATTGATTCTATAAGAATAGGTATAAATCTATGGTTTGCCCCACAAATCTCTGAACATTGCCCATAGAATAAACCAGGTCGCTTTATAATTATGTTTCCTTGATTAATTCGTCCAGGAGATGCATCCACTTTAATACCTAGTGATGGAATAGTTCATGAGTGAAGAACATCAGTTGATGAAATAAGTATTCGCGTTTGTGTATTATAAGGAACAATAATTTTATTATCAGTTTCTAGTAATCGAAACTGAGAATCACTAATTTCATTAGATGGTTTTATATATGAATCAAATTCAATTTTCTTGAAATCTGAATATTCATATGATCAATATCATTGGTGTCCAATAGTTTTAATTGTAATTATAGGCTTAGTAGTTTCTTCTAATATATAAAGAATTTTTAATGAAGGTATTGCGATTACTCCTAATATTACTGCTGGAATAATTGTTCAAATTAATTCAATTAATTGATTTTCTATTATGAATCGGTTATTAAATGATTTAATTAAAATTAATGCTATTATATAACCTACTGTGATTGTAATTACTATAATGATTATTATTGTATGATCATGAAATATAATTAGTTGTTCTATAATAGGTGAGTTTGCATTTTGAAATATAAATCTTGATCATGTTGCTATTTCTAATAAAATATTATTATTTATAAACAAATCTTAAGCTTGATGCATTGTATCTGCCATATTAGATTAGTTTAAAATTTTAGGTAATTCACTGTATGAATGTTCTTCTGGTGGAGTTTTTTGGAATCATTCAATTGATGAATTATTGTTTATAGGAAAAATTATTATTCGCTTTGTTACTAATCTTTCTCATAAAATGAATRTCATTATTATTACTCTGATTAAAGATATTAATCTTCCAATTGAAGACAAGGTGTTTCATTTTGTATATGTATCAGGGTAATCTGAGTATCGTCGAGGTAACCCTCTTAATCCTAAGAAGTGTTGAGGGAAAAAAGTTAGGTTAACCCCTAARAATATTATAGTAAATTGAATTTTTAATCATTTAGGGTTTATTATTAAACCTGTAAATAAAGGGTATCATTGTACAATTCCTGCTATGATTGCAAATACTGCTCCTATAGATAGAACATAATGGAAATGAGCTACTACATAATAAGTGTCATGCAGAATTACGTCAATGGATGAATTAGATAAAATAATACCTGTTAATCCACCAATAGTAAATAAGAATACAAATCCATATGCTCATAGTAATGAGATTCTTTTTTTAATATTAATACCATTTATTGTGGCTAATCATCTAAATACTTTGATTCCAGTAGGAACTGCAATAATTATGGTTGCTGAGGTAAAGTATGCTCGTGTATCAACATCTATCCCAACAGTAAATATATGATGGGCTCAGACTACAAATCCTAATAATCCAATTGATAATATTGCATATACTATTCCAATATAGCCAAATGATTGATTTTTTCCTCTTTCCTGTGTTACAATGTGGGAAATTAATCCAAATCCAGGAAGAATTAAAATGTATACTTCAGGGTGTCCAAAAAATCAGAATAAATGTTGATACAAAATAGGGTCACCTCCTCCAGCCGGGTCAAAAAATGATGTATTTAAGTTTCGGTCTGTAAGTAGTATTGTAATTGCTCCTGCAAGAACAGGTAATGATAAAAGTAATAGTACAGCAGTAATAATTACTGATCAAACAAATAATGGAGTACGGTCTATTGTTATAAAATTAACTCGTATATTAAGTACTGTAGTAATAAAATTCACTGCTCCTAGGATTGATGAGATCCCTGCTAAGTGTAGTGAAAAAATTGTTAAATCAACTCTTGGTCCTGCATGAGCAATATTTCTTGACAGTGGTGGGTAAACAGTTCATCCTGTTCCAGCCCCTATTTCAATGTATGATCTTATGATAAGAAGAGTTAAAGATGGGGGTAAAATCCAAAATCTTATGTTGTTTATTCGTGGGAATGCTATATCGGGTGCTCCAATTATAAGTGGGATAAGTCAATTTCCGAATCCTCCAATTATAATAGGTATAACTATGAAAAAAATTATAATAAATGCATGAGATGTTACAATTACATTATATATTTGGTCGTTATTTATTAATGGTCCAGGGTTAGCTAATTCAATTCGAATAATTATTCTTAATATTATTCCTAATATTCCTGCCCATACTCCAAAAATGAAGTATATTGATCCAATATCTTTATGATTAGTGGAGAATAATCATTGATTCATGCTAATGTGTCTGATTAAGGTAGTGTACTGTAAATACATTTATGAATATTTATTCCTTTAGCAGTAGTAAGTCTTATAGTTTAATAAAAAATATTGGATTGCAAATCTGGTGATAACTAGTTTTAAGACTTAAAACTGAGTCATTTTTCCAACTTTGAAGGCTAATAGTTTATTTAACTTAAAGTCTTCATACTTTGTAGGTTAAATAAAAATTTTTATAAGCATTAAAATTGGTATTGTAATTAGATTAATAATTAGTATATTTCTAGAAATTTCATTCAATTGAAATATTTTTGTATAAATTATTAGTGAATTATTTAAAATTCTTATAAATATTATTCGTAAATAAAAGAATATAATAATCAATGATGTTATTACTATAGTTAAAACTATTAAAATTATTTTTATATCAATTAAGTATGTAATAACTATATATTTAATAAAAAATCCTATTAATGGTGGTATCCCACCTATAGATAACATGATTATTCATATGGAAATCCTATTTATAATTGATTCTACAAATGTTATTTGGTTAATATATATTACCTTGTTGTTTATAATTAATGTTGTTAATATAATTATTAAAGTTGAATAAATAAATAAGTATAATCTTCATATTAAATTTAATTTTAATACAGAAATAATAAATCCCATATTGAAAATTGATGAATAACCAATTAATTTTTTAATAGAATTTTGATTTATACCCATTACTGCTCCTAAAATTACTGTAATTAAAATAGTTACTACTAAATCACTAAAAATATATCTCAATATAGTAAGAGGTGCAATTTTATTAATAGTTAAAATTGTTAATATTATAATTCAATTCAATCCTTCAATTACAGTAAGTACTCAATTATGAAATGGTGCAACCCCTATTTTAATTAATAGTGAAGTTGTTAATATGTAATTATAATTATAATCTCCCCTTATAACTATAATTAACATACCCAATATCAATATTATTGATCTAACTCTTTGTGTAATGAAGTATTTTATAACTGATTCTGATGAAATAATTGATTTTGAAATTATTAATGGAATAATTGAAATTAATGAAATTTCTAATCCACACCAAATTATGATTCAACTTCTTGATCTAATTGATATAGAAATACCTATTATTATGGTTATGTAGAATAGAATAGTTCTTGAATTTATTTTAATTAAAAAGAAGAAGGGTTGTAACTTCTATATACAGGGTATGAACCTAATAGCTTAGGCTTAGCTTATCTTTTTGTAGATAAATGTATGATGCATATGAAGTTTTGAGTTTCAAAGTTAAGTTTAATTCTTAAATCTGCAATGAAGGTATTAATTTTACATGTTTTATTATATCATAATAATCCTTTTTCAGGCACTTCACT